ATGGGACGAAATCCATTTCATTTAGTAGAGTTTAGTCCGTGACCTTTAACGGGGTCTATAGGTGCTCTTTTTTTAACATCGGGCCTCGCTGGGTGGTTTCACGGGTATGGCTATATTACTGCGATCCTGGGTGTGCTTCTTATCGTTATAACAATGATTCAGTGATGACGTGATGTGATTCGTGAAGCAACATTTCAGGGATTCCACACAATTCAGGTATCAAAGGGCCTTCGTTGAGGAATAATCCTTTTTATTGTGTCTGAGGTATGCTTTTTCTTTGCATTCTTTTGAGCCTATTTTCACAGGAGCTTAGCTCCCACCCCAGAACTTGGGTCTTGCTGACCCCCTGCAGGAATTGTTCCTCTTAACCCCTTTGAGGTTCCGCTGCTTAATACGGGGGTGTTGCTGGCTTCCGGTGTTACCGTTACTTGAGCCCATCATAGCTTAATAGAGGGGGATAATCCAGGGGGGCTACAAGGCTTAATTGGAACTGTAATTCTAGGGATGTATTTCACGTTTTTACAAGGAGGAGAGTATTATGAAGCCTCTTTCACTATTGCAGACGGAGCATATGGCTCAACATTTTTTGTTGCCACAGGGTTTCACGGCCTTCATGTCTTGATCGGAAGGAGTTTTCTTTTAGTGTGTCTTGCTCGGGTCTGACTTCAGCACTTTTCAACTGGGCATCATTTTGGATTCGAAGCAGCAGCCTGATACTGACATTTTGTGGATGTGGTTTGATTATTTCTATATCTCTCAATTTATTGATGAGGGTGTTAAAGTAGCTTTATATCTTAGATGACTGAGTGGTAAGTGCTAGACTTTTAATCTAGATACGGCTGATTTTAGCCTCTAAGAGGAGGACTTAATACTTTAAAATAAAAGATTTGATTTGCACTCAAAAAATAGGTTTATTTAACCTTTAGGTCAAGCAAAAGTATGAAAAGCGAGAAATTTGCATACGGTTTCGGCCCGTATTTTGGTGGTGTAAGTCCTTCTTCATATTTATTTTAGGTTTAAATGGAAGCCAAAACAGAGGCATCTAGCTGTTAATTAGAAGACTGTAAACGTAAATTACCCATTTAGGAGAGTGTTACGCCGGATGAACGGAAATCATTGATGTTGATTAATATGGGACGACCTGTCTCTAACGCTATTATAAATGTTCAGAAGAGTGTGAAGGAGAGTTGTGGCTTTGTTGCTTTCTTGCGTAGTTATAGGGCTTGGGTGGGCCTTGGCAAAACGAGCGATCAGTGATCGAGAAAAAAGGTCTCCCTTTGAGTGCGGATTTGATCCTATTAAATCAGCGCGCTTGCCATTTTCTATGCGATTCTTTTTGCTAGCAATTATTTTTTTGATTTTTGATGTTGAAATTGTTTTATTATTTCCTATTTTAACAAGAATATCTTTTAGTTTTACTCTCCACCTAAGATTGGGAGCCTTTGTTTTTTTGGTGATCTTGATTGTGGGGCTATTTCATGAGTGAAATGAGGGGTCATTAGACTGAGCTCAGTAAAGAAAAAACTTGGAGTAAAGCAGGGCTGCTAACTTTGCTTTGGGTAATTCGATTTTATCCTTTTTCTTATGTTTTCTAGACTTCCTTTTATGTATATGTTTTTCTCTGTCATGGGTGTCGGAACTTTATTCTCTATTTCTTCATTACACTGGTTAGGAATTTGAGCAGGTCTTGAGATCAATTTAATTGGATTTCTGCCGATCTTAGTCTATCAGAAGAGAATATCAGAAAGAGAATCTGCAGTAAAATATTTTGTCGTTCAGGCGCTAGGGTCTAGTCTGCTGATTTTTGGGAGACTGAATTTATACAGCTTGTCATTTACTTGGGAAACGCTGGTTTCGAGAAATATTGGGCCTAGAGTTTCGCTATTTATCTTGATTATAGGACTATTTGTTAAGCTGGGCCTATTTCCGTTTCACTTTTGGCTTCCGAGAGTTATGGCAGGGTTACCCTGACTTTCTTGCTTACTGCTAGCAACCTGACAAAAGCTTGCTCCACTGTGCTTGACAATATCCTTATTTCAGTTTGAGTTTTCTTATGCCCTTTTATTGGTCTTTTGCGTTCTTTCAGCGGGATCTAGGTTTGTCGGGGGTATTGGGGGTGTAAACCAAACCCAAGTGCGGGCCCTATTGGCATACTCTTCAATTGGGCATTTAGGATGGATTATATTTGGTCTCATTCATAGAGAGTGAGTGATAAAAAGTTATTTTATAATTTATGTATTTATTTCATTTTGCTTATTTATAAGTTTGTGATATAGAAACTCTGGTACAATAAAAAACTTAGGTTCTTTAAAAGAGAGGGGGCTGGATCAAATAAGAGTCATATTTATACTGCTGTCTTTAGGTGGGCTCCCCCCGCTATTAGGATTTATTTCCAAATGGTTAGTTATGGTGATTAGGATCAACAGGCACTTATGATCATTTGTCTTTATCTTGATTCTTGGTTCATTAATAAGGTTGTTCTATTACTTGGGTTTATTCTTTTCACTATTTTTGAGAAACCTAAAAAAGAGAAATAATATTAAACTAAGACTCTATAACAGAAACTTTGTTTTGATACTTCTCTTATTACTTAACTTATTCGGGGGCTTATTAATCTTGATAATAAATGTTTTAGAAATTCTATAGCATGTATGCGTTGATTATTTTCTACGAATCATAAAGACATTGGTACTTTATATATTTTATTTGGTATGTGATCAGGCCTGGTCGGAACGGCTTTGAGTTTACTAATTCGGGCTGAACTGGGACAACCAGGAGCTCTCTTAGGAGACGATCAATTATATAATGTAATTGTGACTGCTCATGCATTTGTCATGATTTTCTTCTTAGTGATACCTATAATAATTGGAGGATTTGGAAACTGGTTGGTTCCGCTAATATTAGGGGCCCCAGATATGGCCTTTCCACGATTAAATAACATAAGTTTCTGACTTCTTCCCCCTGCATTACTTTTACTTCTTTCTTCAGCGGCTGTTGAAAGAGGAGTGGGGACCGGATGAACGGTTTACCCCCCTTTAGCAGGAAATCTTGCTCATGCTGGAGGTTCTGTAGATCTTGCTATTTTTTCACTACACCTTGCTGGTGTATCATCTATTTTAGGTGCTGTAAATTTTATTACAACTATTATTAATATACGATGGCGAGGAATACAGTTCGAGCGACTTCCTTTGTTTGTTTGATCTGTGAAGATTACTGCGGTTCTTCTCCTTCTTTCTTTACCTGTGTTGGCTGGGGCCATTACAATGCTATTGACAGATCGAAATTTTAATACTGCCTTCTTCGACCCTGCAGGAGGAGGTGATCCTATTTTATATCAGCACCTGTTTTGATTTTTTGGCCACCCAGAGGTTTATATTTTAATTTTACCTGGGTTTGGAATAATTTCTCATATTGTAAGCCATTATTCTTCTAAGAAAGAGACTTTTGGAACGCTAGGTATAATTTATGCTATGTTAGCCATTGGTGTCCTAGGATTTATTGTCTGGGCCCACCACATGTTTACGGTAGGAATGGATGTAGATACGCGAGCATATTTTACAGCAGCTACAATAATTATTGCCGTTCCAACAGGGATTAAGGTCTTCAGTTGACTGGCAACTATTCACGGTGCAAAGATTAAATATGAAACACCAATGCTATGGGCACTCGGTTTCATTTTTCTTTTCACAGTGGGAGGGTTAACAGGTATTGTTCTATCAAATTCTTCCCTAGATATTATGTTACATGATACATACTATGTGGTCGCTCACTTCCATTATGTTTTATCAATAGGAGCTGTGTTTGCCCTGTTTGGAGCTTTTAATTATTGATTCCCCCTACTAAGAGGAGTTACTCTACACAGACGATGAACTAAGGCTCATTTCTATATCATGTTTATTGGTGTAAATGTTACATTTTTCCCCCAACATTTTTTGGGCTTAAGAGGTATGCCTCGACGTTATTCAGACTACCCAGATTGCTATACAAAATGAAATGTAATTTCCTCTATAGGATCAATAATTTCGTTCGTGGCTGTCTTATACTTTATAGTAATTGTTTGAGAGGCTTTGATTTCTCAGCGTAGTGTCGTGTGAAGAACGCACTTAAGAACTGCCTTAGAATGAGATAATATCTTGCCTGCTGACTTTCACAATGCCCCGGAAACTGGAGCACTTGTTGCTGACTAAAAGGAACCGGTAATTAGTTAACTAATAAGATATGAGTCTATGAGGACAATTAGGATTTCAAGATGCCGCGTCTCCCCTGATGGAAGAATTGATCTTTTTTCACGACCATGCTATAATAATCTTAGTGATAATTATCAGCCTGGTAGGGTACGCTGCTCTTTCTCTAATAATGAATAAGTATACCTGTCGTTCTTTAGTTGAAGGACAAGAGATTGAAACAATTTGAACTATTATCCCCGCTGTCATTTTAATTTTTTTAGCTCTGCCATCCCTTCGTCTTCTTTATTTGTTAGACGAAGTTGGAGATTGTAGATTGACCGTGAAAAGTATTGGCCACCAATGGTACTGAAGATACGAGTACTCGGATTTTTTAAATATTGAGTTTGATTCTTATATAGTTCCCACTAACGAGTTGGAACCTGGAGACTTCCGACTATTAGAGGTAGATCATCGGGTTGTTCTTCCAACTCAAACAGATATTCGAGTTCTTGTAACCTCAGCTGATGTGATTCACTCGTGAACAGTGCCTTCGCTGGGAGTAAAGGCGGATGCAATTCCTGGGCGTCTTAATCAGCTAAGCTTTTTTATCAAGTATCCTGGTGTATTTTATGGTCAATGTTCAGAAATTTGTGGGGCAAACCACTCTTTTATACCTATTGTCGTGGAGGCAGTTCCTCTGGAGAACTTTATAGAATGAGTGGTTAATGTGTCTGAATAACTACTTTACTTAAAAAGTTAGTTAAAATATAATATTAGGTTGTCAGCCTAATGTCACTAATTCGCCTTAGTACTTTTTACATGCCTCAGCTATCCCCCCTAAATTGAATCTTTCTATTTTTACTATTTTGAACCGCAGTTTTATGTGTATCAGTCTTAATTTGATGGTCAAATAAGGTGTACTATAAAAGAGAAAGCCTAAAAACTTTAGACCTAAAAGAAAATAAGTGAAATTGATAAGAATGCTTGTAGATATTTTTTCATCCTTTGATGACAACAACCAAGTTTTTATGTCCTTGTATATGTTGATATGATTTTTCTCGCTGATATCTATCCTTTTATTCAGCTCATGATATTGGGTTATATCGCCTCGGTGAAGCACAATAATTATAATCTTCAAAGATACAGTTACTTCACAAATTTTTCGATCATTTGGGTTAAACTTAGGGGGATTTATTAACATTGTAACAGGCTTATTCCTGTTTCTTATTTTCGTGAACCTTAGCGGCCTGGTTCCATATGTTTTCAGCCCAACTAGACATCTAGCGGTATCTCTTTCTTTGGGGCTGCCCTTTTGGTTAAGCCTAATTGTCTCGGCTATTTTCTTCGACCCACGTTCAGTGGTAGCTGGACTACTTCCAATAGGAGCTCCAGCCGCTCTAAACCCATTTTTAGTAATTGTAGAGACTGTTAGAATTATAGTGCGTCCTATTACACTTTCAGTTCGATTAGCTGCTAACATAAGAGCTGGGCATATTGTACTCACTTTGGTTGGGAATTACTTAACGGCCAGGCTCTTTATTTCCTCGGTATTCTCTACCCTTTTTATTATCTTTATCCAGGTCTTTTATACGATTTTTGAATTTGGTATCAGCCTAATTCAAGCATACATTTTTTGTTTGTTAATTACGCTCTACTCTGATGAGCACCCACATTAATGTAACTGGTTATAGTAAACTAGAATTTTAAATTACCGTTGTAAAAGAACTGTCGTTCATATTTGGGGTATGAACCCAATAGCTTAAATTTAGCTTATTTTACATTTTTGTTGAGGAGACTTAACTCCGTTAATAGATCTACAGTCTACCGCTTAACTCTCAGCCATCAAACAAATACGCACCAGAAAATATTTCTTTTCCTTCTCCGAGGCTGCAAGTCGGCGTTTTATATAAACCATGGCGGGCAAGGTTTAAAAATTCTTTTTTATTTTAAGCTTTGAAGGCTTATAGTTTTCATAACTTAAAACCTTACCAGAAGGATATGATCCTTTCTTAAGAAATCAAAATTCTTCGTGCCCGAACACCGCTGTGTAATGGTATCTTTTTTAAAATTTATTAATCCTTTTGCTTGGAAGGCAACTGTACTATCTCATACTCAAAAGATATCTTGATGGGTATTCACGCAGCTAGAGCTAAAGCCTGATACACTTGAAGGGATAGAGGACCTCGATAGGGAGATTCACGTCTCTAAGTACGAAGTTTTATGATACCTAGAATAATAGAAAGTATTCCTGATAAATAAATTTATACCTTTAGAATGAAAATCTAATGTGCTTCAGATAACACCACAGGAACTTGGGGCCCTTGTATTAAGGTTGTAGCTATTTGAAACCTTTTTTTACACTACAAATAAAGTAAGCGATATCAGGCTTTTAGAATAAGGCTTGGCTCTGACCTGTATATATAGTATGGATTAAGAATAACACATGATTTTTATAGAAGGAGGCGAGGAAGAGGACATTAGAGATTGGGGGTAGTATACCAACACCGGCTCTAGTCTTCTTAGGTATTATAAAGGACATGATGCTTTGTAAAGTCCCGCTAACATCAGTGTTTAATGTTAAGGAAAAGAGGAAATTCTGAATTAGTTTAGTACTAGAGGCCTGGTAAACTTGGTGCCAGCATCCGCGGTTAGACCAAGACGGCCGAATTATATTATTTAGGTTGAAAAGGCAGTTAAGCAGAGGCTTAAGTTAAATAATTGTTTATCAGAAGGTGAAATTTGAACATAAACAAATAAATCATAGAATACTGTCGAAGCTGAATCTGCGACAGTTCCTAGGGAAACTGGGATTAGATACCCCACTATTACTTACTGTAAATTGACTATGTTTACCTGAGTACTACGAACGTATAAAATTTAAAACTCAAAGAGCTTGGCGGTGTTTTAGACCACTTAGGGGAACCTGTCTCGTAATCGAAAATCCACGTTAGACCTAACCTTTCTTTGTGCTCAGTCTGTATACCGTCGTCGTCAGGTAACTTTAAAGAATATAGAAGTTGGCCAAAAAACTGTCATTAGTTTAGACGTCAGATCAAGGTGCAACTTATAGAAAGGAGAGGATGGGTTACAATTAACATTCATAATACGAAAAGAAGGTTGAAATGTTCCAATTGGAAGGAGGACTTAAAAGTAAGAATGAAATTATAAAAATTTCCTGAATTTGGCTCTGAAACGTGCACACATCGCCCGTCGCTCTCGTTGAAAAATGAGATAAGTCGTAACATAGTAGGGGTAATGGAAATTGTTCCTGGATGAAAAGACATAGTATAATTCTAATACATTTCACTTACACTGAAAATATACTTAATATATAAGTTGTCTTTAATAATATCATACGCCTTAACAAGTTTAGGTTTTAAAAAACAATAAAAACATTAAATAGTCAAGTAAAGGTGATTAAAATTTGATGTATAAGGCCAGCGCAATAGTACTGAGAAGGAACGAGCACTTTAATTATAAAAAAGAAGATAAGAATACTCGTACCTTTTGTATCATGGTTTAGCTAGAGTTAGGCTTCTGAAAAAGCTTCTCGAAATCTAATGAGCTATTTTAAGTTGTTATTTTAGTAGCTAGCTGAAAAAGTAGTTGTGGCAAAAACTTTTTTAAAGCTTAAAATAGAAATGAAATTTTTTCCGTATTAGATGATAGCTAGTTCTTTCACAAAGGTATAGGAGTACTAGAGACTAGAGTTTATTAGTTTATAGGTAGTATATAACCTAAGAATCTAGTTTTGGTAGATTTTAGAGGATAAGCTCTAGAATTATATTGGATTTCTATAGAAATTTCTTATTAAATTTAAGCTTGAAAATAGCTTCAATAGTAAGATTTTGTTACAATTTCATTTAAATTTAAACAAATAAAATTAATTTATTAACAGACATGAAAGCCAGACTAAAAATGGAAACAGTTTAAGTTAATGCTAAAATGAGTATTTACTTCTTATTATTAAAGCTTAGACATATTAGATTCGTCAAAGGCAAAGCAAGTGTATTGTCATTAGGATTAAATTACATAAAGGAACTCGGCAAATCTTTGTTCCGCCTGTTTATCAAAAACATGGCTCCTCGACTAGAAAAAATGGGGAGTCGGACCTGCCCAGTGAGTAATTTTCAACGGCCGCGGTACTCTGACCGTGCAAAGGTAGCATAATCATTTGCCCTATAATTGAGGGCTAGTATGAATGGTTTGACGTGAACAAAGCTGTCTCTATGTAATTTTTTAGAACTTGATCTTTAGGTGAAGAAACCTAAATGACATTGAAAGACAAGAAGACCCTATTGAGCTTTAAAGAAATAGGCTGAAAACAACAATATAAGTTTAAATGTTAATCTGCCTAAAATTTTGGTTGGGGCGACTATGGAACAAGCAAAGCTTCTTTACAACTGGAAGACTTTCAGGTTTTGATCCAAGAATTTTGATTAATGGAATTAGTTACCATAGGGATAACAGCATAATTCTCTTTGAGAGTTCTTATCGAAAAGAGAGTTTGTGACCTCGATGTTGGACTAGAATATCCTAAAGATGCAGCAGTCTTTAAGGGTTGGTCTGTTCGACCATTAAAATTCTACATGATCTGAGTTCAGACCGGCGTGAGCCAGGTCAGTTTCTATCTTCAATTAAGAGATTTGAGTTTAGTACGAAAGGACCAACTCAAAGTAGCAGGTCTACTGTATGAGATGTAATATAATTTTAAGATAAATGATTTTATACTTACAGATGTCGGATTAGCAAAGTTAATGCAATTGATTTAGGATCAATAGAGATAGGTGAAAACCCTTTATTTGACATAAAGGTGGCAGAATTAAGTGCACTAGGTTTAAGCCCTAGATATGAAGATGAAATTTCTTTCCTTTATATATGATCTATTTTAGTCTCTCATGTTTAGTCTCATACATTTGCATTCTATTAGCGGTTGCTTTTTTTACTCTTTTAGAACGAAAGGGGTTGAGTTATATTCAGATTCGAAAGGGGCCTAATAAAGTTGGGATCGCTGGTCTACCTCAGCCTATTGCTGATGCTGCTAAGCTTTTGACCAAAGAGATTGCTAAACCAACAATGGCGAACTATTCTCCTTATTTTATCGCCCCTGTTTTTAGATTTGTCTTGGCTTTGCTCCTGTGACAGCTTTATCCTAGATTGTATTCGTTAGGGTATTTCAAGTGGGGGGTCTTATTCTTTTTATGCGTCTCTGGCCTAAACGTTTATGGAACCCTTTTAGCTGGTTGGTCTTCTAACTCAAAATATGCCCTTTTGGGAAGTCTTCGGGCTATTGCTCAGACAATCTCTTATGAGGTGAGGATGGCGCTGATTCTTCTTTTTCCCCTTTTCTTGGTTGGCACTTTTAGTTTTATCGAGATTAAAGAATCACAAGAGTTGGTTTGGCTTTCGTTCCTAATAGTTCCTGCCTCCTTGATCTGATTTGTTACTTGTGTGGCTGAAACAAACCGAGCCCCCTTTGACTTTGCTGAGGGAGAATCTGAGTTGGTTTCAGGGTTCAATATTGAATATGGGGCTGCGGGGTTTGCTCTAATTTTTCTCGCAGAATATGCAAATATCTTGGTTATGAGTCTATTTTCTGCTCTCCTTTTTTTTGGGGGGAGATCTGGTTTTATTGTAGATAGAGATATTTTGTTTATAGTAAAGGTGTTGTTCTTCGCCTTTGCTTTTATTTGAGTTCGAGGGAGCTACCCTCGATTTCGTTATGACTTACTTATGGGGTTAACCTGAAAGGGATTCTTACCTGCTTCGCTGTCTTTTCTGCTTCTTATCTTCGTCATAACGTATTTTCTTTATTACTAATCAGGGCTGTAGTTTAATTAAAATATGAGCATTGGAAGCTTAAGATTAGGTGACAGACCTATGCCCTGAAATGACCGCTTTAATTATGCTAGTTTTTTCATTAGCCAGTGTTTTTATATTTCCGCTAATAGCTCAGCCGTTGAGATTGGGGCTGAGCATTATAATTTCAACCTTGTTGATATGCGCGTTGACAGGGATAATATTATCTTCTTGATATGGTTATATCTTATTCTTAATTTACGTTGGGGGGCTTTTGGTAATGTTTGCCTATGTGGCTGCCCTTTCTCCTAATATTTTGTTTGGCAGGGGATTTCCTTTGTTGCTTTTCTTTATGCTCCTGGTCCCCCTAAGCGTCGCTTTTTACCTATATCCTGTTAAAGACTTTTCAGTAATGAGAACTTTGAATGACTATTCAAGCTTTATATATTTAAAAAGTTTTGGTAGAGAGCTTATTTCTCCTGATTCTGTGTCGATTCTAATTGGGCTGGGTACCATTCTATTATTGAACTTGATTGTTGTGGTGAAGATTTGCTACTATCAGCATGCGTCTTTACGCCCTTTTAATGAAACATAAAGTATGCGAAGTCCTATTCGAAAAACACATCCGGTATTAAAATTAATTACTGGGGCTGTTGTAGATTTACCAGCTCCTTCAAATCTATCTATTTGATGAAACTTTGGTTCATTGCTTGGTTTATGTTTAGGAATCCAAATTTTAACGGGCCTGTTTCTGGCCATGCATTATACAGCACATGTTGACTTGGCTTTTAGTTCCGTGGTACATATTACCCGGGACGTAAGTTATGGTTGGCTGCTGCGAGCTCTTCATGCCAACGGTGCCTCATGGTTCTTTATTTGTATCTATTTTCATATTGGACGAGGAATGTACTACGGATCATATATAAATCAACACACTTGAAACGTGGGAGTTATTCTTCTGTTCCTTACAATGGGAACGGCTTTCTTAGGGTATGTTCTTCCCTGGGGTCAGATGTCATTCTGGGGTGCTACAGTAATTACGAACTTACTTTCCGCTGTTCCCTATGTGGGAAAGATATTAGTTGAGTGAGTTTGAGGAGGGTTTGCTGTAGACAATGCCACTCTTACTCGGTTTTTTACGTTACATTTTCTTCTTCCCTTTGCTATCGCTGGTATAAGAGTCTTACATATTTTGTTCCTCCACGAGACAGGCTCAAATAACCCATTGGGGGTCAATAGAGACGGGGAAAAAGTCCCATTTCATTCATATTATACTTTTAAAGATTTAGTTGGCTTTGTAATTCTTTTATCGTTACTTTCTTTCTTAGTATTGTTCTCTCCTCAACTATTAGGAGACCCTGAAAATTTCATTCCCGCTAATCCTCTGGTGACGCCTGTGCACATTCAGCCAGAATGATACTTTCTTTTTGCCTATGCAATTTTGCGTTCTATTCCAAATAAACTTGGCGGGGTTGTAGGGCTGGTTGGTTCAATTGTTATTTTGTTTTTACTTCCTATTACACATCAAGGGAAGTTTCGTTCCTTGGCTTTCTACCCTGCAAATCAAATGCTATTTTGATCCTTTGTAAGCATCTTTTTTATTCTTACTTGAATTGGAAGCTGTCCTGTAGAAGCCCCGTACGAACAAATTGGACAGGTGTTTACTGTTTTGTACTTCAGCTACTTTATTCTAAATCCTGTAGTTCAGATCGGATGAGACAAGCTTTTAGACTACTAATGTCAAAGTAATTATTTTTCCAAGAAAGAGTTGCTTGAGGAAGCTTCAAGGACCAAGCCCACCTAACGAGGTATTGCCAGTAAAGCTGGCTGTATTTGTCTTTGGTCTATAAAATCGAGGATTCAAGGGGGTTGGTTGTGATAGTAATCATATGAGCGTTCTGCGTGCTGTTGATTGCCCTCTTAAGGTTTTAAAGTTTCGTTAGCCCCATTCCGTATCTGTAGTATAAATATCGCCTAAAGCCTTAATAACATCGGGGATCCTAACCTGAAAAGCAACCTTTTAATTGCATTGTTATCAGCTCTAGCCCCAACTAAATAAGGCAAAATTTTAGATAACGCATACCGAACTAGCTGCTGCCTGGGGAAATATTTGTCTTGAAAACAAATTTTGAGTGTTCGATTCACTCAGCAGCTTATTAGCAATAAGGATAACACTATCCACCTTTGACTTACAAGACCAATGCTCTTGGTTAAGCTATTATTGCAAGATATGAGAACATTTTACTTAACATTGATTAGTACACTAGGATTTTTTAGGGCTTTGTTAGCCTTATCTCTCCAGCACAAACATTTTCTAAGGGTCTTGCTGAGACTAGAGGCCGCAACAATAAACCTGTTTATTATACTTTTTGCGCTCTCTAATAACGTTGCCTTTAGGGGCCAAACATCTTTAATCTTAATTACACTCGGTGCATGTGAGGCCAGTCTTGGGCTGGCTGTTCTAGTGGCCGTGATTCGTTCACGCGGGAATGACTACGTCTCTACTTTTTCTTCCCATAAATGTTAGGACTAGCTCTCTCTTCATTCCTCCTTTTAATACCTCTTCCTGGGTACTCTTGGTACCAAAAGATTTGATCTTTAGCTTGTATCAGCTTGCTTTCCTTTTTACACCTATTTAGATCTTCTAATAACTATGAAATAATTAACTACTACTCTTCTCAGGACTCAATATCTTCTATTTTGGTATCCCTTACCTTATGAATCTCCCTAATAATAATGCTTGCGAGACAACAAAGAGTAAAGGGGGCAAATAACAATTACAGCCTATTTACCATGTTCCTGGGCGCTTTAAATCTTATCCTAGTTCTTACCTTTATGTCCTCTAGGATTTTGAGCTTCTATTTCCTATTCGAAGCCTCTCTTATTCCTACCTTATTATTAATTTTAGGATGGGGGTATCAGCCTGAACGTCTTCAGGCGGGTATATACATGATAATTTATACCGTTGCAGCCTCTTTGCCGCTGTTACTTATTGTCTTATGAACTATACAGGAGTTAAGCTCTGGTAACATACTGATGGTTAGAAATCTTCGCAAAGAAATCCTGCTTAGCACTAACGTTTGATCCTGAGATTTAGTTACGTTTTTAATTTTCACGGCTTTTTTAGTAAAACTCCCAATGTTCACAGTGCATTTATGGCTCCCTAAAGCTCATGTAGAAGCACCTGTAGCTGGTTCAATGATCTTAGCTGCAGTGCTTTTAAAACTGGGGGGCTATGGGATTCTTCGGGTTTACCAGTATTTTAATTTTTACACCTCTTCTTCTTCCATTATTATTTTTTCCCTAGCTATTTGAGGGGGTATAATTACAAGGGTTATTTGTTTTCGCCAAATTGATTTGAAATCCTTGATTGCTTATTCCTCCATCGGGCACATATCCTTGATGCTGGCGGGGGCCTTTTCTAATAGATCCTGAGGATGAGGAGGAGCGCTAGTTCTAATAATCTCTCATGGCTTCTGTTCTTCTGCTCTTTTTGCCTTAGCGAACTATACGTATGAGAAGACTCACACTCGAAGGCTATTCCTTTCTAAAGGGATAATCATGTTTATGCCGACGCTCTCTTTGTGGTGGTTTTTTTTCTGCATTATAAATATGGCGGCTCCCCCAAGAATTAATCTTATAGGTGAAATTATGATTTTTCCTTCTGTCATATTTAGGTCTGGCTATTTCATTCTACCTCTTTCACTCATGAGTTTTCTTGCTGCGCTATATAGAATGTATCTATTTACCTCTATCCAGCACGGGGGGAGCCCCAAATTTACTAAGCCATTTAGAGGGTTTAAAGCTCCGGGATACACGCTACTATTTTTACATTGAATCCCGGGCAATATGCTAATTATTAAACCGGATTTACTATTTATATGATTTTAAATGTCAAGTTAGTTTAATTAAAATATCAGCCTGTGGATTTGAAGATGAAAATGACTTTTCACTTGACCAATGTATATGAAACTAAAATCCTCTTCTATTAGATCCTTGTTTCTGTTAACATATTCATTCTTCCTTTTTCCTATTACTATAATTTTCCTTGTAAAGGACAAGTCGATTTTGTTAGAGTGAAGAATATTTCAACTTAGTTCTTGTAATCTCACTTTTATAGTGATTTTAGATAGCGTAAGGCTTAGATTCAGAAATGTAGTCTGTTTGATTTCAGGTTGTGTGATGATGTTTTCTTCTAGATATATATCTCATGATCCTTTTTTGAAGCGGTTTACCATGCTAGTTATGTTGTTTGTGCTTTCTATAAATCTTCTAGTTTTTATCCCGAGGCTACCAGCCCTGCTTCTAGGATGAGACGGCTTAGGTATTGTTTCTTTTGTTCTTGTTATCTACTACCAGAACATAAAGTCCTTAGCTGCAGGAATGCTCACTGTCTTGGCAAACCGAATCGGGGATGTAATAATTCTAATTTCCATTGGATTGCTCGTACTTCAAGGGCACTGGATTATTACATTGATGTGAGATTTTCATCTCTCTGTTTGAGTGGCATTAACAATTACAATTGCTGCTATAACTAAAAGAGCTCAAATTCCATTCTCTAGCTGGCTACCGGCTGCTATGGCTGCTCCTACTCCCGTATCCGCCCTAGTGCACTCTTCCACGCTAGTTACTGCCGGAGTTTTTCTATTAATCCGCTTTTTCCCATTCTTATCAGAAGTTAGGTCTTTTAAGCCTAGACTATTGTTTATTTCAGTTTTAACCCTTTTAATGGCCGGCATTGGGGCCAACTACGAAAACGACCTGAAAAAAGTGATTGCTCTGTCTACCTTAAGGCAACTAGGAGTCATGATAATGAGACTGGGCATGGGAATGCCCTTTCTAGCTCTCTTTCACCTTTATACGCACGCGTTGTTTAAAGCTCTTTTATTCCTATGTGCTGGGATGATTATCCATAACAGCTCCAATACGCAGGATATCCGATACATGGGATTAATCTTCAGCCAAGCTCCGCTAACTGTTGCATGTATAAATATTGCTAATCTCTCTTTATGCGGTGCCCCATTCCTAAGAGGGTTTTACTCAAAAGACCTTATTTTAGAAATTTCATTATTCAACCCGACAAGAATCCTAATAATCTTCCTGATTTTTATAGCCACCGGCATAACTGCTGCTTATAGTTTCCGCCTCTCTTTCTGCTCTCTGTGAGGAAGAATAAAGAACAACAGGTATCACGCTAAGCTGGAACAAGATGCATATGTAAACTGAGCCACAACAATTCTAGCCTTATGTGCCATCGTTGCAGGGTTTTTTTTGCAATTGATCTTCTTAAATTTCAATCCGACCCCTTTTATCCTCCCAAGCTTCCATAAATTTCTCACGCTGTTTTCTATCTTCACAGGTATTTTCCTGGCCATAGTTTTCTGAAACACCGAATTTTCTACTAAAAGAATAAACATAGTAAAGTCCTATTTTACCACTATGTGGTTTTTAGCACCAATCTCCGCACAGCCCCTTACTAAAATATCTATAACTATAGGAACCAGAATGATAAAGTCAATTGATCAAGGTTGACTAGAAGTCATTGGCGGGCAAGGTGTTAATTACGTAGTTTCAAGAGCCTCACAATGAAACCAAACTATTCAAGGAAAATCTTTTAGCTATTCTATTGCCTATATGATTTCCTTCCTCTTTCTTATAGTTCTCGTCTTGACGTTGAGATAGCTCAGATAGCTCAAGTTCTAAGAGCGTAGCACTGAAGATGCTAAGGTGGCGAACTTCGCCTCAGAGCAACCATAAAAACAAAATCGTATCAGCCCCTCTCTTTCCCCCTCTGCGTGTATTATGCATTCAAGACAGGGCGAAAAAAGGAAGGGGAAAGCAAGGCATCGAAAAAACACCTAAAATTTAGGGTCAATCTTATAGGGGACTGTGTGGTTACTTTTTAGCCAGGGTATTTTCCCTAGAAATATTGGAGGAAAAAGCGGAGGAGAACCTTGATCTGCGCTGGGGGGACAGACCCCCCCCTTTTTTCCCTCCTTTGGTATAGGTCTTATCCGCTTGCGTGTTTATCTCCTTTCTTCCAGTTATCCGATGTTGTGGGGCTATGGAATATTTTTGACCCCCTTTTCAAGGGACTATAAGAAATTTTGGGGAATTTGACCCTAAATTTTAGGTGTTTTTTCGATGCCTTGCTTTCCCCTTCCTTTTTTCGCCCTGTCTTGAATGCATAATACACGCAGAGGGGGAAAGAGAGGGGCTGATACGATTTTGTTGCTATAAATATTTAACATAAGCTGGTACTTGAACTTTGTTGGCTTTGTGGTAACCGCTTAGGTTGGTTGAC